CTGTTCAATGGCGCCTCCACGGAGTTCTTCTGAGTTTCTAATAGTATTCAAGATTCTCCGTTTTCGATTATCTAATAAATCGCTTAATGAAAGTGGATTATCTTTACATTTATTCCAAAGCTTCCATAATCCCTTCCCGAACCAAACATGAATCTTTCGACTCATTTGGCTCTCCTACTCAATTACTTAAGAAAAATTCTAATATCTTTTTATATTTATAAATGTAATGAGCCTATCCTCTCTTCTTTGTTTGTTCATATTTTCATCTTTGTTTGTTCATATTTTCATATGCAAAAAAATATATAAACAAATGCCAAATCAAAATATTCAGAGGACTCTTCTGACAAAAATATGTAATTGTCAACAAAGTTGTTTCTTTTTTTTCTTCAAATCCAAAAAACTCTTCTTACTTCTACATAGGTCGTCGATTCAGCATTGGATAAAAGGGGGAAATACCCATTTTTACAATAACAATAACGGTTCAAAACCATTTTATGATTTATGAATAGGAGTGTTCTCTATCCATAAAATATTCATTTTGAACCATCTCCATATTAACATAGAGGGTGAAAGAGTACCGCGCCGCGTCTAGACTTCAAACAGTTTGCTTTAACCATATTCATATTAATGGCCACACATTATTGGTTGATAGAGAATCAAAAAAAAATTACCAATGAATCACGAAATGCTATGGTTCTTATCCATAATCTCTTAATTTATTCCGAAGTCATTCGTGAGATCGTGCACCTTTCTAGTTATAACGAAAAAGGTACAGCTGGGTGGATCCAACATATTCTTGAAATAAACAACCCGCACACACTCCCTTTCCAAAAAAGATCAATACACCAAGCACTACACTTAGATTTATTAGATTTGTTGAAAAAATATCGGTATTAAACCCGAAACTCCCGGCAGATGGCCAATAGCCCAAAGAAACGAAAGAATCGGTTACATTTTTCATATGATCTCCTATAGACTAAATAGATAGACTAAAAAATCGAATAGAGTTCTTTTTGTATCACTTCGCCCCTCTTTTTTATTTATTTCCTATTTTAAATTAAAAAAAGTATTTGATTTATGTGAACTATCCCCCTTGTGGCAATCCTTAGTTTCCCCTGGACTCCGAAGGGGAAGGATGAAAGGGAATGGGTATACTAATCTCTCATCCACAAATCAAACCTTCCCACAGGTTATTTTGTCAACGAATAAGTAAGTGTAGGAGTGAAATCTTAATAGAATTAGAAAAAGGAAATAATTAGTTCAAGGCAATAAAATAGGGATTTTTCATATTAAACAAAAGGATTCGCAAACAAAAGCGCTAATGCTACAACCAGTCCATAAATTGTTAAAGCTTCCATAAAAGCTAGACTAAGCAATAGAGTACCTCGTATTTTTCCCTCTGCCTCAGGCTGTCTCGCGATACCCTCTACAGCTTGACCCGCAGCAGTCCCTTGCCCAACTCCGGGCCCAATAGAAGCAAGCCCTACAGCCAACCCAGCAGCAATAACGGAAGCGGCAGAAATCAGTGGATTCATGATAAGTTCCCTCGTACCAAAAAAAGAAATGGTTAATGATACAATCAACCAACGAATTATGACTTAATAATTCCGTCGCTAGCATTTCGAAGTAACTAAGAACTTCGAGTTAAATTATGAAGTAATAGTATTAGTGCATAATTCAAGCTATTTTTTTTTAGTTTCTGTTTCTATCCACAGAGTCTTTGTGAATCCAGACGACTTTCGATCTTCCATTTCTTGGTTCCGAACTCTTATTTTCGTCCACCCTTTTCTGAATTTCATCTATTTATTTAGTCAATTCACAGTCACAAGGAGATGGAAAGGGAAGGGCTTCTATTGTTATTAGAATCCCTGCCAAAATTCATAGGAGGCGGGTGGCAAATAAAATATCTCTTTAGTTCATATAGAATCAGTCAATATCTAATATCACATATACGTGTCTTTCTTCCATAACGTAAACCAAGCATTCATCTTAGATTCAATCGGATTCGAGAATCAATTATCGAAATATCTACAAGAGTTGACTTATTTATAGTTTATAGCCATTCAATTACATATACCTACCCTCTCCAAACCAACCCATTTTTTATGAATTAGGTTTTTGTGTAAATTCTTTTTTTTTTTTCTTTATCATTATTCCAATGTATCCAATCTAAATGGACAAATTGGTTAGTCCAAATCATTGCATAGAAATATTATTATTTGATTGATCTAAGTTCATACAATTTGTTATTTATTGTATTACTATTTTCGTTTGGTCAATCGTTGAATAAAACAACTGAAATGGGAATTCTTCGCCCTTTTTTTTTATTTTATATTTAATTCTTTTATTTAATATTTAATCACACGTCCTAAATACAGGCATTCATATTGAATATTCTAATTCTTTTTTTATTTGAATATTGAACTTGAACTATTGAATAATGAGATAGAAATCGAATATTGGTTGAGGAGAGGTATGATATTAAGTGGACGAAAGAGAA